ACCCTTTGTTCCTCTCATTTATACTTTGGTTTATATTCTCTGCTTATTTATCTTTTCTTTTTATTATATTCAAATATAAAACTCTTGATTCATTCTATATCATACCATTTCCATTTTGATTGAAAAAACAAAGAAATGAAATAAAGAAGAGTTAAGTAAAATCAAATAGTCTTCTTCACAATACTATGACCAGTAATGTGGTATTAAGTAATTCCCGAAATACGGTAGAATAAAGAATATAAACAAGCAAAATTTTTTTGATCATACATAATTACATAACATAATTGCCAACAAAAACTGGGTTCTTTTTAGAGCTTGATGTTGATAAATCCGCAGATCTAGAAATTCATTTCGGACAATTGAACCTTCTCAAACTGTTTCTTTTTAAGAACCAAAAAGATTTGTGCCAAAATAACAGATGCCAAGAAGAGCAAAAGACCTTGGACACGTAATGGATCTTGAAGTACTATTTCCGCATCTCCCTGACCAAACCCACCCACATTAGGATTACTCGTTAATGGTTGATCAAGTTTGATGGATTCGCCCTCGGAAACAAGAAGTTCCGGTCCTGGAGGGATAATATCAACCACTTGACGTCCATCCGATGCATCCGCTATGGTTATTTCGTACCCCCCTTTTTCTTTTCGTACTATTTTGCTTACTATACCAGCTGCTGTAGCGTTATAAACATTGTTGTTACTCTTGCTCCCATCGGGATAAATCTGACCCCTTCCCCTGTTCCCGCCTACATATATAGGATATTTTAAGAAGTGAACATCTTTCTTAGTAGTGGGGTCCGGGGAAAGAATAGGAAAGGTGATTTCACTATATTTCTGACCAGGAACAGGACCTATCACAAGAATATTTTTTTTAGTGGGGCGATAGCTCTGAAAAGACAGATTTCCTATCTTTTCTTTAATCTCGGGCGAAATACGATCGGGAGGGGCCAATTCAAACCCCTCAGGTAAAATAAGAACAGCCCCTACATTCAAAGACCCTTTTTTACCATTAGCAAGAACTTGTTTCAGTTGCAGATCATAAGGAATTCGAACAACTGCTTCAAATACAGTATCCGGAAGTACCGCTTCCGGAACCTCGATATCCACGGGTTTATTAGCTAAATGGCAATTGGCACATACAATACGGCCAGTCGCTTCTCGTGGATTTTCATAACCCTGCTGTGCAAAAATGGGATATGCATTTGAAAGGGGTGCCTGGGTTATTATATATATAATGAGCGATACGGAAATAGATCGAGTAATCTCTTTCTTTATCCAAGAAAAGGTATTTTTTGTTTGCATGGTCCAATGATTGATCCCGAAAATTTCTACAATAAAATTAGGTAGGTCACTAGTATAGTTCCCTATCTATAATTTTGCTATTTACTTAAATAATTTAACTGGAATATTGGAGTAATCCCTTGGATGAGTAGAAAGAATAAGTACAATTAAAAATGTTTTGCTTATGTACAAAGTAACACATATTATATTATAATTAGATCGTTCGATCATTTTTCAGTCGTTCATTGAATGATAAATCACTACAAGTGAAGGTGATACACGATTTAAATAACGAAAGATCCAATATTTTAAAATTGTATCTAAAATGACTGGAAAGGTAGAAACAAGACCGGATATAATTTGATCATTATGAGCAAATCCAAAATCTTTGTAGACAGAGCCAATCATTAATTCCCAACCGTGGGGCGAATGGAATCCTATACATAAATCAGTTAATAAAAGAATAGAAAAGGCTTTTATTGTGTCGCTTAAGTTATATAGGAATTCTTGAACCCAAGAGTTAAGAATAACAAGTTCTTCATTACCTAGAATAGAATAACCACTTAGAATAACGAAACAGATTATATTTGTCGAGAAGCGTAAAATTGTATGGATGTTATCCTCGTTGTGCATCTTGATCAATTGGATCGTTTCTTTGGAGATTTCGATGCGAGGCTTTTGTAAATGTGTTTCCGGATATTCCTTTATCATTTCGTCCAAACGTAGGAGCTCCTCTAAGTCTATGACTTTTTTTAGAATACTCTTTTCTTGAATATCATTCAAAAAAATTTCGGATTGCCTAGTATTCCACCAATTAGTAACCCAAGATTCAATACTTTTTTTAAATGAGAGAGAGATCCACCAAGGCAAAAATACTATAGATGCAAGATATAGAAGGGAAATGAATACTTTCTTTTTTGCCATTTTTTCATCTGTGAATTTTTTTATTTTTAATGAACGCACTTCATTAGTCGACTCTATACGATACTAATATTTCTATCAATCATAAGTTCTATTACAAGTCATCGAGCCCGCGAATCTATTTACGGTTTTTTTTTTTGTGATTCAGTACAGCGGTTAGTCCTTGAATTTAGAAAGAATACAGAAATAGAATAAGAAAGAGCCCACTTCAAATTAAATTAAGAGTAGTCAGATTTCGAGACGAAAGAACGGGATTTCTATCAAAATATCAAATATTTCGAAAAAAAAAAGTTGTGGACACAAACAATTTAGTTTTATAATTGTTTCGTATACGTTTGCTTTGGCTCGAATAAGCGTTCTGAAGAAACTTCAGTTAAGTTGTGCTATAGAAAAAAAGAGGTCGTTTTTTCTCTTGCAAAGTATTCATTCTTCAGTTCCTTTTTTCAAAAAACTTCAATTGGTACACGCAAGAAATAGGCCAATTCAGCAGCTTTTTGTTCAATTTCTCGTGGAGTCAAATTCTCATCAGTACGAGTCAAGGGAACGGCCCCCTGGCCTTTGATTTCCATATAAAGGACACGGCGAGCATAAATACCCTCTTTAATTTCTATTCTGATGGACTGAATGTCTTTCATAAGGAATCGGAGGAATATCCGACGATTTTTTCCAGGAAATCCCCAACGAAAAATACACACTATGCCCTCTTTTATATCGAATCGATCATAACCACTACCTACATTCCAAGAAATTGTGCACCACAAATAGGAGCTAATAAAAAGACCTGCGATGCCATAGAAAGACATCACGATCCCTTGTGGAAAAAAAATTATTTGCTGAGAAGGAAATAAAGATATAAAATTCCTACCAAAATAACTGGACGTTCCAACCAATAAAAACCCTAATGAACCTAAAAAAAGAATAAAGGCCCAGCAGAAATTACTAATTTTTCGAGACCCCGCTATAAGTTCTATCCATATACGTTCTGATCGCCAACTCATACTATAACTAGACCTAGTTGCATTTTATTGGAATTGGGAGAATAGCAAAAATAAATTTTATTTTACTTTTTTTTGTTTCCGAAGTAACTCTCATCAACCAGCACTATTATGATGTGAACCTTTATTTAGGGGTAATTCAAGGAGTAATTCAGTGAATTTCTTAGATACAAACTAAAATAATAACACTCCTTTCATATGTCATATGATTTTCATATGATTTCCTAATACATATAGATACATTGACTTTACATTTCAGAAATTCTCCCCAACCCCCATCTATTTGAAAATAGTTCTAATTCATTTACCCATATATCGTGTATCATGTTTACACATATATAAGAGCTTATGCCCGAAGGAAGCCACATGTTCTACCACATTCTACTAAAAAAATAAAAAAATATCCGTGTTATGATCCAAGTAAGCCTTGAAAAAAAAATAGATAAGATTTGTCCTTATTGTATTTAAAAAATCTTGTTTTTTTGAACATAAAGAGATAAAGAAGCCATTGCAATTGCCGGAAATACTAAGCCCACTAAAGGCACAAAAATGGAGGGGAAGCTGTTGAGAGTTATCATAGAATGGGTACCTCGATTTAATATTTGTACTTGTTATTTATTGTTATATTTATTGTGTTAAATTAATATTTTAACCCTATCCTTATATTGTTATAAAGATATCTTATAATTCATATATAATTGTTATATTATACTAAGTATACCCAAGTGAGTATATATATACTTATATAGGGAATATATAAGTATATGTTTTAATAAATATATATTAATTAAATAAATATATATTAATTAAATAAATATATATTAATTAATTAATATATATTAATTAATTAATAAATTAATTAATAAAATACAATAAAAATAAATATGTAAGTACAATAAAAATAAATATGTAAGGAAATAAATGGACCTATTCATCTTTCTACATATTTCTACATGAAATATATGTATAATAATCCACCCTTTTTTTATTCGTATTATTAGTTATTATCCTGTTCTTGTCTTATAAATTTAATAAAAAGAATTAAATTTAATATTTAATAAAAAAGGAATTTATTAAAAATTCCCAAAGAATTCGTTAGAATAATAATATGATCCACCAAAAAAGATTCTTGGTGGGGGGTTCTTTTGGGGAGAGATAGAAAGATGCAAGACCTTGTTAACCAATTTCACGGAAGAAAGAGAAAGAATTAAAGCTTTTTTTGTTTAATAGAGATCTCTTGGTTAGTATTAGTAACCAGGAATACCGATAAAAAAAAAATGATTCGGATGACTCTTTCTACAATTAAATCTTATGTTATCAAAGAACAAATTAATTCTTCGGATTTTTACTTTGATTCCTATAAATTAAATAACTACTTTATCACCACACATAAAAAAATTATTAAGTTTTATTAAATTAAGACTCAAATTAAGACTCTACTTGAACTTAACTTGATCTAATTTTGATTCAAAGGAAAGAAAGCATGTAGCCGAAACAACTCGCTCAGAACGCCCTTTAAAGGATTACGTGGTACGATTGGATCGAATAAGCCCTTATGGAATAAATATTCAGCCACTTGTGAATCCTCAGGTACTGTCTTATTCAATGTTTGTTCAATTACTCTTTTACCCGCAAACGCAATGTAAGCATTGGGTTCGGCAATAATGATATCTCCCAACATACCAAAACTAGCCGTCACCCCACCTGTGGTAGGGGATGTAAGGATTGATACATAAAATAACTTTTTATTTGATTGATAATCATATAAAGCGGACGATATTTTAGCCATTTGCATCAAGCTCAA